CGTCAAGTGTACCCATTCCGAATTTCATTCCAATCAAATGATCCGCAGCTGCCAATATATCTCGCGGTAACAAAAATGTATTGTTCTGAGGTATATCAAGATTCAGTCTCCGATTCATATTTTGTCGACCAATCCTTCCTAATTCACATCTTTGTTGAAAGAATTTCTTTTGTAATTCCTTACATAAGGATTCAGAAAATACCGGATCGCCGCCTACACAAGAAAATTGTTGATAAAACTCCAAAATGGCATTTTCTTTTGACCCAATTTTTTTTTTCTCTTTATCATTCAGGAAAGACAAGAAAATCTCAGGATAGCAAACATTCTCTAGAATTTCTCTTAGATTCGAACCCATAGCTGATGATAGAACTAGAATAGATATTTTCTGTTTCCTACTCACACGAGCCCAGATCCTTGCTTTTCTATCAATCTCTAATTCTAATCTTCCCCCCCAATCTGATATTATGGTGCCCGTATAGACCGAAATTCCGTTATGGTCCAATTCTGACCGGTAATAGATACCGGGACTTTGTAATATTTGATTGATCACGATTCTGTATATTCCATTTACTATAGAAGTTCCCGGGGAATTCATTAAAGGAATGTTTCCAATAAAAATAGTTTGTTCTTGCATATCCCTACTGGTTTTCCAAATTAATCCCGCGGATACATATAATTCAGAAGAATATGTGAGTAATTCATATACAGCATCTCTTTCTTTTATCAAAGGTTCTACCAATTGATATGTTTCCACAAATAATTGAAATTCAATTTCTTGATCTGTATCTTCAATTTTTGGAAACTTATAAAGTTCTTCTGTTAAGCCCTGATCAATGAATCTACAAAATCCTTCAAATTGTATCTGATTAAAACCAGGTATTGTAGACATTCCCTCATTTCCATCCCCGAGCATTTTGAATTTCCTATTAATCGAAAAAATTCCATTATTGCCCCATTTTTCATCAAATCATATGGATTGATCTAGCAATGATGGAATTTCTATTGTGTTTACTGAATCACATGAAATTTTAACCAACTCCATATATGTAATGTATAAAATGCATCTGAACGGAGGAAAAAAGAGAATTTTATACTCAAATTTTAATTTGTAACAGATACAAATGTAAAGGAATTGATAAATGCCACTTAGACTTATGGACTTTTGTCTAGAATCTCAAAAAAAGTGATTCAATTTCTACCATTTTTATGATATTACATATTCCAACCCTATTGGATACCAAAAAAATAAATGGATTCAGGATTTGATCTGTTCGATAAGATAAAGACATAATAACCATCAACTCTCTATTTTTGTTTGATGTTTTTTGAGCACTTAACCTTTTCGTGGATTCTCTCCATTGTTCAACAAACAACAAAGAATTCTCATAAAAGAAAGATCTTTTTACCTATTTTTTAGTAGAATACGATTAAAGTGCATTACATAGTAAGAGGGCTTGTATTTATTAAACATGTGTAGATAGCTATCTATATTGATTTCCTCTGAGAATTGCCTATAGGCATCATATATAGTAGATAAGATATCCATTCATTTGTAGAACAATTTATGTTCTGGGGTTTACATATACTTCTATTTGCTGTTATAATTGAAATTGGAAAGGATTTTTTTATTGAAAAGCATCAATACTGATTAGTTATGTATCAATTTCTATTTTCTTATATAGTGAAAAGACCACCTTTCAAAGACAATTTTCGATTCAAATCTAAGAATCATTTATGAATTTACAGTCACATTTAATAGTTAATGGTTCCAATTTGTCCCGAATTTTGAATTTTGTGACTGAAAAACCACATTTTGTTTTTCAATATAAAAGAGAGGGAAAGTTTTTAGATACAAGATGAAAGTACAATAAAAAAAAAGAAGTTTAGTAATTCCTCCACCCCAAGCAAAGGGGGAATATTTTCATCTATTTCGTATGGTATCATTTTGGCGGCATGGCCGAGCGGTAAGGCGGGGGACTGCAAATCCTTTTTCCCCAGTTCAAATCCGGGTGTCGCCTGATTAACAAAAAACTCGAAATCCCTTATTTTTTTTGATTTTACTGATATAACTCGATGAATTTTTCCTGAGCAGAAGCAAACGGAGGAAGGGGACTCTTGATACTTGCTCGATTCTAAATATCTGGAAGTTCGGTGGTTCTCTAGAGCTAAAGTGCTGTAAATCCTTGCCTCTAGGATTCAAGGATATAGTAGTCGAAGGACTTTTATATAAAGATTTACCAATTCCCTTCCACTACTAATGTAATGTAGTGTTTTAATTACTAGGTTTTGAATTAAATTGGATAGTCCGACGAAAAATCTAATTAGTGGTTGTGGAAAGGGCTGAAGATACTTTCTATACAGACTCATGGCAGTCTCTAAGTATTGAGGCATTCAATAACTATTTAATTCGATGGAAAATTGGCTTTTCTATATCAAAATCAAATGCAAAAATCAATTCTTTCTTTTCAATAAACCCTAGTCAAGAATGGAATAGGCGGTCCTCCGATTCTTTCACAGAAACAACCTTTAGACAGTAAGGATTAGATCAAATGGGCAATATTAGATCAAATGGGAAATAAAGGTATGTGATAGATAATGATCTATCTTGATTCGATATTTTTAGCCCTTTAATCTTAATTAAGATTAAGGACAAGAAAAGAAAGAATAGGTCTTATTTTTCCTACATCTTATTCCTACAAGATTAGATTCCCTTGATACTTCCAAACGGGTCACTGCCTATTTTGCTTGTGCTTAACCTTTTCCGATTCTACTAGAAAAATCATATCCTCTAAGAACTTGTTAGAAGCGAATTTATTGGATTCTTTCATCAACGGTGTTGGGTCAGAATCCCTTTTTGACTCTGCGCCAGTGATTCCACTATTATTAGTGAACAATAGTGGAATAATTCCTTCATAGATATAGGGGACATAATTTACATGGATATAGTAAGTCTTGCTTGGGCGGCGTTAATGGTAGTCTTTACATTTTCCCTTTCACTGGTAGTATGGGGAAGAAGTGGACTCTAGAGGTACTACTAATTGAGTTGAGGAATCAAACCGTATCGATTCTTTTCTAGCTCGTTTTGCAAAGTCTTTTTATTTTATTTGATTTTTATTTGTTTACCTCTTTCTCTTTACTGGTCAAAGAGAAAAAAAGTTCTGTTATGAAGTGGATACGCCCTTGTATGGTAAATAAGATATACATAGCGGTTGTTCAAAGAGAGACTGCGCATAATAAGATCTTCCCTTGGGCAAGTCACATATTGCGCACTTACTTTATCTCTTATTTTATTTGAAAAATTGTATTTAGGCTATGCTTTGTTGACTCATTTCATATCATGACTCAAGAGTTAAAAATGATGGATTTTAGTCTTTCTTTTTAAAATCTGAAGAAATTCCCAGAGAACCTTTTTGGATCATCTGTTAACTCTTCGATCAATTACTTCTTCGGAATGCTAAAAGAAAATTACTCGATTTTCTTTTATTAATATAGGCCCATACCATTTTTCCTCATTGATTCTTTCGATGGATACCGAAATTCCTATTGAAAATAATCTGAAATCTAGGAACTCGTAATATTAAGAATTGCCTTTCGGTTGATTATTATAGATGAAGCAAAGAAATAGAATGGTAATGCTATGTACATTACCTATATCAATACGTATATCAAGAAGATATATGTTATAAATTAATCTATATTAAATTAATCCTGTATTTTTATTATTTTTATATAGTATATATAGTACAACTTATTACATTACAATAATAGCTAGTATGATAGAAAGAAATATATGAATCTTTCTACCATACTAGCTCTAGCTATCGGATCTCATAGAATACTATACCGCCGATTCTAGTCCGCCAATTTCATTTAAGATGCGAGATGAAAATCCTTTTTTTTTCTTCAAGCATTGACTAAGAAAAGAAGTCAAGTTTGATTCAAATTAATCACTTTGACTGACTGTTTTTACGTATATTATAAGTAAAAACGCAGTAGGAACTAGAATGAAAAGTGCAGTAGCAATAAATGCGAGAATATTTACTTCCATAATCTCATTGTTTTTTTTTTATTTGGCAATAACTCGGGATTTAATCCCATAGAGATGATAAATCTTTCGCCCGTCGATTCAATGGGATGAATTACACCTCGCTGATATTGAATCGGATCAATATCATGAATAACAATATCTGAGCTATCAAATCAATTCATCGTCGAGAATTGAATAGTATAACATAGGAAGATCTTTTATCCATACCGAATAAAAAATTGGATTCCTGATCCAACCCCTTTCTTTTTCTTTTGTATTTTGATTTCTCCTTCTTTTCCATTCTTGTTTTTCTATAACCTATCGCTATGGCCTTTCTTATACAATTATTTGCTTAAGTATCATTTAACCGCCCTTACATTTCCATTGGTTACAAACAAAACCAAACAAAGAATAGAAGCGAAATAGAAAAGAAGGGATTAAGTACTTTTTTTAATGATCTCATTTTTGTGGAAAACAAATAAGTATGATAAACATAAGTACAAGTATAAGGGATAAAAAAAGATCTAATATTCTATTTTATTAAAATCACTATTTTATAATTTTTTCTTTTTGCGAAAGTACCCCTACCTTTTTTATAAAAAAAAAAGATTATTCATGCCCCTCTCTCTAAGAGAGGTTGTGATCTTTATTTCATTAATATACTCTTTATTTGGATTAATAATGGGACGCATATATCAAAGGATCAGTGTTCAATTTGAATGAGATAGATTGTTTCAAATTCAAACTAGTAATTGAAGTTACACAAACTCGGAACCAGAAAAGGAAAAATTTTGAATCTTAAAAGTCAAAGTATTCTAATTATGTTAAATTCATTTTGGATCTACAAGAAATGAATTCTATTTGTGTATGTGTTACCGGTATATATATATTATATATATGGTAATCTATTCTATTACACGCATCGGGAGCAATCGCAAAAGCCAGACCCAGTACGTTATCGGTATCTCTTGGAATCAAAAATATGATGCTACCAATAATTGTAGCAATCCACATATGTCTCTCTACCATCAATCATTATTGGGTGAGGTAATGGAAATTTTCGTATTTGTTTGATGAGAAATGTGAAACGAAAAAAAAAAAAATAAATAAAAAAAGAGGAATGCCCCTTGGGAATGAAATTCGCTATTTGTATCCCTTTCACATTCAAATGGAGAAATGAATTAATGTATTTTTTGATTCCGTCGGGACTGACGGGGCTCGAACCCGCAGCTTCCGCCTTGACAGGGCGGTGCTCTAACCAATTGAACTACAATCCCAGGGAAATAAAGTGTAGAGTATACATATTCTTATGCTTGCATGGAAACCATTTCTATTTAGATTAGATTAGAATCGCCGTCTTGTAACTGTAACAGAGGCGCGAGTGATATATTGCTATCTCTATGGGTGGGTACTTTAGTGAGAGCAACATGGATTACTACTAATCCATTCGTTATTTCCAAATCAAGTGGTAATCCATTTTTGAATGAAAAAACGAAAAAAAAAAGAGTTTTTTTCTTTACTCTTTTCCTTACACTTTATACTTAGAAATCCTGATAGGAAATTAGATTGTTAGGAAAATTCGAATTTGTAGGAACAAATAAATAGAACAGAGCAAATAAAGCGGTAGGGATATATAAAAATTTTACTTTTTTTTATTCTTTCGTAGCCGGAATTTTTGAAGAACAAATAGTCTATATCATTTGATGGTGGATCCGCGAATTCTTGGGCCGAGCTGGATTTGAACCAGCGTAGACATATTGCCAACGAATTTACAGTCCGTCCCCATTAACCGCTCGGGCATCGACCCAGGAAGAATCAATTCTAGGCTTATTGATAATCCATGATCAACTTCCTTTCGTAGTACCCTACCCCCAGGGGAAGTCGAATCCCCGCTGCCTCCTTGAAAGAGAGATGTCCTGAACCACTAGACGATGGGGGCGTACTTGCCCGACCGCCCTCATATTATACTATGCTCATGGTATAGTATGAACAGTTTTTTGAAATTGTCAATATAATGTAATGGTCTGACTAGACCCGAAAGATCTTTTCGTCTTTCATACCATATAATTCCACAAAATTTTTTGATTCGTCATTTTTTCTATTCAGAAATCATTCATTCTAATCGCAATTCTATAACAAGCATTCTATTCTAGAATCTAGAAATACATTTTTCTAATTATAAAATAAAAAAAAAAAGAGAATTATATGTTTCAATTAGATATTTATATATCTAGTCTATTTTATTTATTTATTTAAAAAATGGAATTTCATTTAAATAATTCAAATAATAAATAGAAATAGAAAATAAATAGAAGTAATACAAAGTATAGGATTCTTTCCGGAAGTGATTGGTCTGTCCCCGAAGGGGGTTAAACCCCAGTTCTTCTCCTTTCATTCATTGATTATTCACTCCTTACTTAATTTAAGATGAGATAGAAGTATCTCTATCTCACAATAAACCAGGAAATTAACAAACAATAAATTAAATTGGGGCAGGGGATCAAAAAATTATCGAAATTTTTTCTTTAATAATTTGTTTGATTCAGAGGACAGGTTGAATCTCTTCATCATATGACATATGATTCGATGAAATATCTTGGATCTATGTCGAATTGGTAGGTAATATCAATCAAATGAATTTCGTTTGAATAGGAGTCAATTAAGGTCGGTCGTCCTTGAAACAATTCATTGCATTGATATTGATCAAATCAAATTTTGACCCTATATTCCTTAGGTAAATTCAATTTTTCGTTACTGAATGAGCCACTAGCTATTCTGAGTCTACTGCATATATATAGATATATAATATATCTATATAGGTAGATTATATCTGCATAGTAGTGACGCATTTAGAAATCGAATCTAATCTAAGGGCCCTTTTAACTCAGTGGTAGAGTAACGCCATGGTAAGGCGTAAGTCATCGGTTCAAATCCGATAAGGGGCTTTTTGTTCATAAAACTTCACTTCATCGGTATTATTCATATTTGAACGGAAAAAAAATAGGGATATTATTGATATTTGTCATTTTAATAAATTGTTATTAATAAAATAACAAAAAAAGGAACTAATTATATCATTTTTATTATGATAAGTTATTATTATCATGCGTTATAGTATACTCATTATAGTTATAAAAGAAATTTTTATTTCTAAAATAAAGTTGAACAACTTTTTTATTCTAATGAATAATGATAAGTCGTCTCTTGAATTGGCAAATATTCCTATTTTCCATTATTCCAATCAATCAAATATATTCTAAAAATTAGAAATCAAGAAAAGAAAAAGTAAGTAGACCTAACCCATTGAATCATGACTATATCCACTATTCTGATATTCAAATTCGATAGAGATGAAATAGGAACAGTGGGCTTTTTTTATTTCATATTTTTTTGGACTCCGCAAGAATCTGTCGATATTTCCGATTCCATTTTCTTGTTCCTAGGATATTTAAGAGGAGTAAAGTAAATTGATA